GAAGGAGATACATTAGTTACATTTATATATGAAAAATCGAGATCCGGCGATATAACGCAGGGTCTTCCAAAAGTAGAACAAGTGTTAGAAGTGCGTTCAATTGATTCAATATCAATGAACCTAGAAAAAAGAGTTGAGGGTTGGAACGAGCATATAACAAGAATTCTTGGAGTTCCTTGGGGATTCTTGATTGGTGCTGAGCTGACTATAGTGCAAAGTCGTATATCCTTGGTTAATAAAATCCAAAAGGTTTATCGATCCCAGGGGGTGCAAATCCATAATAGGCACATAGAAATTATTGTACGCCAAATAACATCAAAAATCTTAGTTTCAGAGGATGGAATGTCTAATGTTTTTTTACCTGGAGAACTAATTGGATTGTTGCGAGCGGAACGAACGGGGCGCGCTTTGGAAGAATCGATCTGTTACAGGGCCGTTCTATTGGGAATAACAAGAACATCTTTGAATACTCAAAGTTTCATATCTGAAGCGAGTTTTCAAGAAACTGCTCGAGTTTTAGCTAAAGCTGCCCTTCGGGGTCGGATCGATTGGTTGAAAGGCCTAAAAGAGAACGTTGTTATAGGAGGGATGATACCCGTTGGTACCGGATTCAAAGGATTAGTCCACCGTTCAAGACAACATAAGAATATTCCTTTGGAAATAAAAAATAAGAATTTTTTCGAGAGTGAAATCAGAGATATTTTGTTATACCACAGAGAATTGTTTGATTCTTGCATTTCAAAGAATTTCCATGATACACCAGAACAATCATTTAGAGGATTTAAAAATTCCTAAAGGTGGGTTTATACTTAAAAAAAAAATCTCTTGATTATTTGGTGTTGTCCTGAAAATAAAGATAATAATGAATAGAGAGTAGCGATTTGGATCGTATATCAACAGACAGACACCACCAATCTCCGGTGGAAGAAAAGGTTCCATCGGAACAATTATTTAGTTCAGGGCACCTCGTCCCCCTTTTTTTTGAAAAAGGGGGAAATGGGGGGAGAAATGACAAGAAGATATTGGAACATCAATTTGGAAGAGATGATGGAAGCAGGAGTCCATTTTGGTCATGGTACTAGGAAATGGAATCCTAGGATGGCACCTTATATTTCTGCAAAGCGTAAAGGTATTCATATTACAAATCTTACTAAAACTGCTCGTTTTTTATCAGAAGCTTGTGATTTACTTTTTGATGCAGCAAGTAGAGGAAAACAGTTTTTAATTGTTGGTACTAAAAATAAAGCAGCTGATTTAGTAGCACGGGCTGCAATAAAGGCTAGGTGTCATTATGTTAATAAAAAGTGGCTCGGTGGAATGTTAACGAATTGGTCCACTACAGAAACGAGACTTCAGAAGTTCAGGGACTTGAGAACGGAACAAAAGACGGGGAAACTCAATCGTCTTCCAAAAAGAGACGCAGCTATGTTGAAGAGACAATTATCTCACTTGCAAACATATCTGGGCGGGATTAAATATATGACGGGCTTGCCCGATATTGTAATTATTGTTGATCAGCAAGAAGAATATACGGCTCTTCGAGAATGTATCACTTTGGGAATTCCAACAATTTGTTTAATCGATACAAATTGTGACCCCGATCTTGCAGATATTTCGATTCCAGCAAATGATGACGCTATAGCTTCAATCCGATTAATTCTTAACAAATTAGTATTCGCAATTTGTGAGGGTCGTTCTAGCTATATACGAAATCTTTGATTAATAATAAGATAAATAAGTTCTTTTTTGAACTCCATAGATTTATGGAATCGGTTACTACTCTTGAATCGCATAAAAGAGATAAAAATTACTGGGGATATTTTGTGATTAGTTAGTATCCAAAATAGACAATTCAACTAATCAAGTGCAAAAAGAGATGAAAAAGAGATGGTTGAATCAAAATAATTCCCTGTCAAATTCTATTTCTGTAGAGGGCAATATGAATGTTCTATCATGTTCCACCAACACACTAAAAGGGTTATACGATATATCTGGTGTGGAAGTAGGCCAACATTTCTATTGGCAAATAGGAGGCTTTCAAGTCCATGGCCAAGTACTTATAACTTCTTGGGTTGTTATTGCTATCTTATTGGGTTCAGCTAGTATAGCTGTTCGGAATCCACAAACCATTCCAAATGACGGTCAGAATTTCTTCGAATATGTCCTTGAATTCATTCGAGACGTTAGCAAAACTCAGATTGGAGAAGAATATGGTCCATGGGTTCCTTTTATTGGAACTATGTTTCTATTTATTTTTGTTTCTAATTGGTCGGGGGCTCTTTTACCATGGAAAATCATACAGTTACCTCATGGGGAATTAGCTGCACCCACGAATGATATAAATACTACCGTTGCTTTAGCTTTACTCACGTCAGTAGCCTATTTCTATGCAGGTCTTAGCAAAAAAGGATTAAGTTATTTCAGTAAATATATCCAACCAACTCCCATCCTTTTACCCATTAACATCTTAGAAGATTTCACAAAACCTTTATCACTTAGT